CTACTTGAAGTACTGTCCCGGTATTCACAATCTTGACTTCTCTATTATATTGTTCAATACGTTCACGGATAATATTACTAATTTCGTCGGCTCGAATGGTTACCATTAGCGTCTCTTAATTCTTTTTCGGAAACAAAGGGAGAAAAAAAAATAATAATAATGCCTACAGTAGAAGGGCTAATCAGTTACTCCTTTCATGGCCCCGAGCATGTCAATATTAGCACCGACGGTGCGTAAATGTAACTCGCTGTTCGAACAACTATTCAGAGTTCCTAGAGCTCCTTGTAAGGCTTGTTGGAAAACTCGTTGTCGCACCTGATTAATTGCTCTTTGTTGTTCAAAATGAATGGTTTCATTTTTGTAATTTTCTAATCGTTCCAAATTCTCATAAGTGGCATTAATCAAATTCCACTTTTCTCGTTCTATCTCAGAGTATCCATTCACTCGAAACTCATCTCCTTCTATTTCCACTTTCCGTAAGCGAGCCCGGGCTTTTTCGAGCTGCTCAATGGCTCCTTCGCGTAGTTCTTCTGAATTTCGAATAGTACTCAAGATCCTCTGTTTTCGATTATCTAATAAATCACTTAATGAAAGTAGATTATCTTCCCATTCATTTCACAACTTCACTTCTATAATCTCTTCCCGAACCAAACATGAATCTTTCGATTCATTTGGCTCTCACACTCAGTTACTTAATGGATCATTCCCTATATTTTAATGTAACGAGCCTACCCTCTCTTCTCTGTTCGTATTCCAAGATATCGAAACGGATACAAGACCAGAATATTCGGAGGACTCTTCCGACCCGACAAAAATCTGTCATTGTCAGCAAAGTTGTTTCTTTTTTTTTTTTCTTTAAATCCAAAAAATGCTTCTTATTTTATACATAGGTCATCGATTCAACATTGGATAAAAAAGGGCGAAACACCCATTTTTCCAGTAAATGGTTCAAATCATTTTATCGATATGAGTGTTCTATATCGGATAAATTGCCAACTATTCTTTTTTTGAAACCATCTTCGTACTAACGTAGTGGTAGAAAGAGTACCATGTTGTGCCTGGACTTCAAACGGTTTCGCTTTAACCATGTTAATGGTCTCACATTATTGGCTGATAGAGAATCAAAGTTGATTTACCAATAAGTCACGAAATGCTATGGTTCTTACATATGATTTCTGAATTTATTCAGAAGTAGTTCGTCGAGATTATGCACCTTTCTTTCCTATTTATAACTTTCCTATTCAAAAAAAAAAAAGAAAGTGCAGCCGGTTGGATCCAGCCTATTCTTGAAATACACAACTCGCACACACTCCCTTTCCAAAAAAGATCAATACACCAAGCACTACACTTAGATTTATTAGATTTGTTGCTAAAATATCGGTATTAAACCCGAAACTCCCAGCAGATGGCCAATGACCAAAGGAAACGAAAGAATCTATTACATCTTTGATATGCTTTCCTATTATAGATAGGACCAACAAAATTGAACAGAGTTCCTTTTGTATCACTTCGCCCCCTTTGTTTTTGATTGATTTATTTTTATTAATTTCCTTATTATAAATAGGAACAGATTCATTTCATTTTAATAAATATTTTTTCTTTATTATTATTATTTCAATGGAAATTCCCAATAATCTATTTATTAGTCCCAGGTCTCATGTCAATTACGAAATAACTCGTTTGTTGCAACACTTCCTAAAAGTAAAAAAAGGTTTCCATTAAGAACGGGAGGGAAGAAAGCGAGTGGGTCTGCTATGCTAATTCCTCATCCTCAAATCACTCCATCCCCGGGGGGTATTGTCTCAACGAAGAGGTGATTGTAGGAGTGAAGTTTTGATATAATTCGGCAAGTCCACGGCAATCAAAATAAAATAGGAAAATAAGTATGTATTTTTCAAAGATTAAACAAAAGGATTCGCAAATAAAAGCGCTAATGCCACGACCAGTCCGTAAATCGTTAAAGCTTCCATAAAAGCCAGACTAAGCAATAAAGTACCTCGTATTTTACCCTCCGCTTCTGGTTGTCTCGCGATACCTTCTACGGCTTGGCCCGCAGCAGTACCTTGACCAACTCCAGGTCCAATAGAAGCAAGTCCTACAGCCAATCCAGCAGCAATAACGGAAGCGGCAGAAATCAGTGGATTCATATTAAGTTCCTCGCACCAAAAAAAAAGAAATGGTTAATGATACAATCAACCAATGAATTATTACTTATATTATTCCATCACTAAGATCTATCCGAAAAAAAAAAAAATAACTAAGAACTCTGAATTGATATGATAATATTACTAAATCATCAGAACTACTTCGATATCTCGTTTTTAGTTCCTATCCATGGAGTCTTTGTAAATTTATATGGTTCTAGTTCTTCCATTTCTTTGTTCCGAACCATTCTATTCTTTCAATTCTTCGCTCTTTCTCTTCTATATGCTTGACTTCATTTGTTTATTCATTCAATCCACAGTCACAGATAAAACGGAAGTAAAACGGAAGGGCTTGT